CTATAACTATAATTTAGACTCTAATTTATTAGTATGTTATAATTTATATAATGATATTAAATTATACGTATATTACATTATACAATTTGTTACTTTTTTATTTTTATTACAAATATCCACAATAACTTTATTCGTACTTAAAACAGGAATATTACCGCCGGAGTTTTTTGATTTATGAAAAAACCAAAGCCCCTTATCGGATTTGAACCGATGACTTACGCCTTACCATGGCGTTACTCTACCACTGAGTTAAAAGGGCTTGTTTGATTCAATTACTGAATAAAGTCACGAATTACTATCCACTATGAGTTTAGTATATAGACTTATTATAATCTATGTACATAGATTATAATAAGTCTATATCTTATACGTATAGCGGTTCGTTCAGAAATTAAAAATTTTACTTGTGCGGTAAATAAAATTCTAGGGAAGGATATACTAGTGAATATAGGTAAAATAAAACGATTTATTGATATTGGATTTGATAAATAGCAATACAATGAATTTTTTCCGATCCTAATTGACATCATAACGAAATTTATTTAATTGCTACACGTACCTACTAATTTAACAGAGATCCAACATATTTCATTGAATGATTGATAAAGAAATTTGGCGCAGCCTCTGAACTAAATTATGAACTAATTTATTGGCGGAAAAAATGCTATAGAATCGTGAAAGATAGAAAGATCCTCCGTATCGAGTCATACCATACCATCCCATTCCATTATATTGACAATTTCCATTATATTGACAATTTTTAAAAATTATGCATACTATCTGCATAGTATCAGGGCGGCCGTTCAAGTATGGTATGCCCCCATCGTCTAGTGGTCCAGGACATCTCTCTTTCAAGGAGGCAGCGGGGATTCGACTTCCCCTGGGGGTAGGGTACTACGAAAGGAAGTTGATCATGGATTATCAATAAGCCTGGAATTTATTTTTCCTGGGTCGATGCCCGAGCGGTTAATGGGGACGGACTGTAAATTCGTTGGCAATATGTCTACGCTGGTTCAAATCCAGCTCGGCCCAAAAATTCGCCGATCTACCACGAAATGGTATCATATAACCCATTTTGTGCTCTTCAGAAATGCCCGATCCCCCCCTCCCCAATACGGAAGAGAAATTTGCTTCTCTGCTATATCTATAGCACTCTTTATTTACTATAGTTACTCTATTTTTCCAACAAATTAGGATCTTGATATGATAATGGTCTTTATTCTTATAAGGATCTATAAGTATAAAATACAATCTAAGGAAAGGGATAAAGAAAAAAACCCTTTTCATTGAAAGAAAAATTATCCCATTTATTTGGCAATAAGGAAAGGGTTACTAGTAATCCAGGTCGGTCTCACTAAAGCGCAAGCGCATACTCATATGGGTATCATATATATCACTCACGGCTCTGTTACAACACGCCAATTTGAATCTAAATTCAAAATTGAAGGGGTTAGAATAAAATCATAAAAATATGTATACATAATACTTTATTTTATTATGGTATTTACTTGGGATTGTAGTTCAATTGGTCAGAGCACCGCCCTGTCAAGGCGGAAGCTGCGGGTTCGAGCCCCGTCAGTCCCGACGGATCCAATAAAAAAATATATCAACTCTGCTCTCGATTTTTTGTGAAAGATTTTTTTTGTATAAAGTAACTATAATTTCATTCCCAACGGCAATCCCTCTTCTTTATTTTTTTCTTTTTTATTTCACATTTATCATCAATCGGGTAATTTCCATTTCTTTGACTAGTACTAATTCGATTGATGGGAGATAGACATATGTGAATTAGGATAATTATTGGTAGAATCAGATTCGGGATTCCAAGAGATACCATACTGTACTGAGTATGGCTTTTTCGGTTACTGCTACTCTGTCGAATAGAGTACTCTATGTTTCCCGGAAGTACATATATAAATGGAATTTGCACGATATAAAATAACTTTAACATAGTTATTGTAATAGAATACTTTCAGGGATCGCTTTTTTCTTAGGGGGTTTCCTTGAAAGAACAAACTTTTGAAATTTTTAGATAACAATAAAAATAATAAAAACAAACAGTTAATTTGATGGAATATTAGATTTTTTATACCGAAACTTGTACTCGTCTGTATCATCCTTCTTTTGTTTTCCAAGAAGATTAGATCTGTAAAAAAAAAGAAGTTTCGAACTTAACTCCTTTCTTTTTTTTTATTTAGATTCTATTGTTTATTGAGGGTTGTTTAGAATCAATGGTAAGTGTAAGGGCGGTTCAATGATACTTCATCAGATGGTTGGACAAAGAGGGCAGTAGGTTATATAAAAGAAAGAATAAAAAAGAATGATAAATAAAAAATAAAGGAATTATTGGTTGGATCAGGAATAAAATTTGGAGTTCGGTATGGATAAAAGATCTTCCTATGTTATACTATTCAATTCTTGACCATGAATTGATTTGATAGTGCAGATATTGTTATTCATGATATTGATCTGATCCGATTCGATATCATCGAGATGTAATTCATCCCGTTGAATTTACAAGCGAAAGATTTATTATCTCTATGGGATTAACTCCCGAGTTATTGCAAATTAAAGAAAAACGAAACAATGAGATTATGGAAGTAAATATTCTCGCATTTATTGCTACTGCACTGTTTATTCTAGTTCCTACCGCTTTTTTACTTATAATATACGTAAAAACAGTCAGCCAAGGTGATTAATTTGAATTAAACTTTACTTTTTAGTTCTTATCAATAATTGAAGAGAAGAAAGGGATTCAAATTTCGCGTCTTAAATGAACCGGGCAGACTAGAATTCGCCGTATTCTATGAAATACGATAGTATGGTAGAAAGATTCAGATATTTCTTTCTACCATACTATCTACTATTGTTATTGTAGTGTATATAAGGTGTATTGTAATCCGGGTTAATTTAATAGAGATCAATCTACAACAGTATCGTCATATTTCTATATATCGGTATATATATATGGATATCAATTACATATTATATATAATGTATACAGCGCCCCCCAATTCTATTTCTTTGCTTTATCCATCTGTTTTGTATTTAATTTGTGTTGATTTCAATCAATTTGAAATAATCGAAAAGCGACTCGTACGATTCTAATTCCTGTATTGCTGATTATTTTCAATATGAATCCTGATCAAAAGAATCAAGGGCCTCTTTGATGGGTATAATATTGATGGGTATAATAAAAGAAAAAAGTAATCTTTTTACTAGCATTCTGACAAAGAAGTCATTGATCGATCAGTTGACAGATGATCTATGGAAACTCCTTCGGATTTCGAAAAAAGGGGGGGTTAGTAAACCTCTTTTAACGTTTGAACAGTGAGTTCAATAAAACAAATACAACATAAATAAAATTTGCAAAATATTAAAATATTAAAACAAACGGGAAATGCGCAATATGTGACTCGCCCAAGACATTATTTTAGTCTGTGTAGTAGTATCTCGTTAGAGAACTACTATGTCTGTTTCCGATAGAAAATGTGTATCTACGTAATGTAATAACAGAACTATTTTCTCTTTGAATAATAAAAAAGTTCAACTCTTCCTCACGGTCCATATCTAATTTTAGTAAGAGCGGGTTCATCGAAATAGAAAATTGATCAAGAATTTCGTTGGAATAAATTTACTACCATTTGTATTTCTTTTACTTTTTATTCTTTTTACTTTCGAAATACAAACACGGAAATAATTGAAATATTTGTTAAATTGAAAGAGTATTCTTCATATATATTATTCAAAAACTATATTACAACACTAAACCCAAGAAAATTTCGAAATGCAGATGTTTTTTTATTTCTATTTCAATTTAAAAATTGAATTTTAAATTGAAATAGTGTTGAAATAGTGAAATTTCAACTAAAAAAAGCTTTTCAGAACTGAACGATTTATACAAAAAAAAATTGATAAAGTTTAATTCCTAAACTCAATTACAATTAGTAATACTTCTAGAGTCCACTTCTTCCCCATACTACGAGTGAAAGGGAAAATGTAAAGACTACCATTAAAGCAGCCCAAGCGAGATTTACTATATCCATATGAATTATGTCCCCTATCTCTATGACGGAATTCTTGAATTATTGTTCACTAATAAATAATAGTGGAATCACTGGCGCAGAGTCAAAAATTCTGACCTAAGATCGTTGATGAAACAATCCAATAAATTCAACTCTAACTTATAAGGAAGGGGTCTTAGAAGAGTTCTAGTATAATCAGAAAAGATTAAGCACAAGCTTAATATGCGGAGACCCCCTCCCCTTGGAAGTATCAAAGAAATTTTATTAAATTAATATGTAGAAATAAGAAAAATAGATTCTTTCTTTTGTTGCCCTTCATTAAGTAAGTATAAAAAAATAGAAGAAAGGTAGATCACTACCTAGCCCATACTCTATTTCTTTCCCATTTTATTTTGATCTAATCCTTAACGTCTCCTTATTGTCTCTATGAAACAATCGGAGGACGCCTTATTATGTTCTTGCCTAGAGGTTAACGAAAAAAAAAAGAAAAAAGGTATATATTATATAAAAAAAGGTATATATTATATATAAGTAAAAGCCAATTACTCATTCAATCGAATTAATATTGATTGAATTGATTGAATACCGGAGTACTCAAAGACTTTGATGAATATGTATACAAAGTATCTTCTGTCCTTTCCGCATCCGCAACTAAAAACGCAATTCGATTTCCGTCCTTCTATCCAATCGAATTCCAAACCCGGCCCATAAACGTAGACACTCCGTTAGTAATGGAAGGACTATCAAGATTTATCAATTTCCTGCGTTTGCTTTCGCCGGAAAAATTTTCCAAATTATATCAGCAAAACAGGAGAGGGTATGTCAATTCTTTTGGTGATTAGGCGACACCCGGATTTGAACTGGGGAAAAAGGATTTGCAGTCCCCCGCCTTACCGCTCGGCCATGCCGCCAAAACGATACCAAAAAAAAATCTATGAAAAAATTATCCGTTTGTCTTCTTATTTATCGTACTGT